CCGATTTCTTTCTGATCCTTCGAGAAAAAGATTCATTCTCCTCATAAAAAAGAGGAGGTAGAACCAATAAAGATTTCTTTTTCGATTCATCTCTGGAGTTGAATACCTCATTCAAGAATCTTTTTTGATCCAACCCGTAGGAATCAATAGAAAAGGCAAATCCCCTATGAAACACCAGATCCGGCTCGGTTATTGATAGAGTGAATAGATCCGCCATTTCTGGGAATCTCTCTTCTGATTCAAAAAAATCGTGGCGTAACGCGTATCCCCCTTTGTTCCGGTCATGGAATAGATGAAAGAAATCAAAGAATGGATTTTTGTTCAAGAATGAAATCTTATTGGAACTGTCCATATCCGGTTCATCCTTCGGAACCAGATCCGGGATGTGATATGGTTCCGAAGGATGGATTGAGACGGTATCTTGTAAATACGTAATTATCTTGAATATATCAACCATTTCTTTATTTTCCGCTCGCCTGGAAGGGACAAAAGAAACATCTTGTTTTTTCTTCAACAATTTATGATCTCTAGTGGACCTCTCAGTAGGATTCGAACCCAGATGAAGTTCTGACCATCTGTCAGAGAAAAAAGAACGAATTGATCTTGTAGGATTCCCAAGAAATTCTTCGATTTCTTCCGGAAGCAGATGATTCTTCATCCGCTTCTCAGGTTCCGTGAATAGCCAGGACATGGAGGAAGATCCAAAAAGGCATTTCGGGAATCGATCTGATTCTATCTCTGTTCGTTCCGTTTGAAGAAAGGAAGGATCCCAAAGAATCGATCTCTCTTTTAGTTGCTGAATCTCTGTTTGATCGATCAATGTGTGATATTCTGAATTCTCATTTCTAACGGAATCGAAATGATCTCTGGATTGATCAGAAGAAGATCCTTTCCATTGGCTAGAATCCGTTACTTGAACGAAAATAGATCTTGTGGAATCATATTGAATATTTGACAATACATCCCGTACCTTGCTAAAAAACCGATCCTTGTTTACCAACCACACATTGTCTAACCAAATCCAATTCTCTCTCGAGACGTTCCTCAAAAAATCCGATTCGTGCTGATTCTTCCCCCAACTAACGAAGAGATCTTGGCGGAATTGCCACATATGAAATTGAGCACAATTTTGCAAAGAAATACCCCACTTGTTTCTCGAGAAGAGATGGGAAACATGCTCAATATCATTGGATTGCATAGTTGCCCCAGCTCCTTGTTGTTTGAATAAACTCTCCCCCTGAATTGGTCTTTTTTCACGAAAAGCAGACATGAGATAACAAATCAAGTCTTTCCCTAAGATTTCGAATAGCTGTCCCGAATTCAAGTTGATTATGTTTCGTTTCTTCCTCGGAGAAAGACGATCAAACAATTCCCAATCATGGTCCTTGCGGATCGGATCATCCGTATAGGATAAAAAAAGAAACTCCAGATATTTGCTATCCTTCTCTTTGAATGAGATCTCAATTCCAGCTACGGTTTCATTAGATATCTGACAACTAGAATCCCTCTTTTTTCCGATCCGGTTCCTCCACCACCGCGAACCCCGGTTAGATTCAGGCATGATACGCTTTTTCTTTATTGGGATAACCCAAGTACTCTCTTGCGGATCCATGAAACAACTCTCAGAAATCTTTTTCCCTTTTGGAAGATACAGGAGCGAAACAATCAACCTATTTATATTGGAAGACCAAAAAGATTCTTCCAATGTCTCCTTTCTGGGTCCAATGGAATTCATAGGTATAGGAAGAAGCCCCATCAAATAGAGATTTTTTCTTTCGACCATCTTTCGATTGTTAATACGAGATATAAGGACCACTACTACAAGCAGTACTACACCTTTGATCGTGAAATATCGATTGCTTGTTGCACCCTGTGAATCACGTGAAAGTAGGATACTCCAAATTCGGGGGTCAAAGAGTTTCATAAAACGTTCTTGGTGGAAAAAAATGTGAGTGAAAGATCCCACTGAATCGAATTTGATCCATGAATCTAAGAAATAGTGAGAATTCTTGATCTCTCTCAATATCTCTCTCAATTCGAATATCCAGGATTTGAATTGATGTCGTTTCATTGATTCCTCCTAAAGATTTCATTTCAATTGGATTTTGGTTATTCACGATGTACGATGATCCCTGTTAAGCATCCATGGCTGAATGGTTAAAGCGCCCAACTCATAATTGGCAAATTCGTAGGTTCAATTCCTGCTGGATGCACGCCAATGGGAACATTCAATAAGTCTATTGGAATTGGCTCTGTATCAATGGAATCTCATCATCCATACATAGCGAATCGGTATGGTATATTCATACCATAACATATGAACAGTAAGAACTAGAATTCTTATCGATACTGGAACTCATAGGGAAGAAAATGGATTTATGGATGGAATCAAATATGCAGTATTTACAGAAAAGAGTATTCGGTTATTGGGGAACAATCAATATACTTCTAATGTCGAATCAGGATCAACTAGGACAGAAATAAAGCATTGGGTCGAACTCTTCTTTGGTGTCAAGGTAATAGCTATGAATAGTCATCGACTCCCGGGAAAGGGTAGAAGGATGGGACATACAATGCATTACAGACGCATGATCATTACGCTTCAACCGGGTTATTCTATTCCACCTCTTATAGAGAAAAGAACTTAAAGCAAAAGACTTAATAACACGGCAATACATTTATACAAAACTTCTACCCCGAGCACACGCAATGGAGCCGTAGACAGTCAAGTGAAATCCAATCCACGAAATAATTTGATCTATGGACAGCATCGTTGTGGTAAAGGTCGTAATGCCAGAGGGATCATTACCGCAGGGCATAGAGGGGGAGGTCATAAGCGTCTATACCGTAAAATCGACTTTCGACGGAATGAAAAAGAGATATCTGGTAGAATCGTAACCATAGAATATGACCCTAATCGAAATGCATACATTTGTCTCATACACTATGGGGATGGTGAGAAGAGATATATTTTACATCCCAGAGGGGCTATAATTGGAGATACCATTGTTTCTGGTACAGAAGTTCCTATATCAATGGGAAATGCCCTACCTTTGAGTGCGGTTTGAACTATTGATTTACGTAATTGGAAGTAACCAATTAGGTTTACGACGAAACCTAGAAATCGATCACTGATCCAATTGGAGTACCTCTACGGGATAGACCTCAACAGAAAACTGTTGAGTAACGGCAGCAAGTGATTGAGTTCAGTAGTTCCTCATAGAAAATTATTGACTCTAGAGATATGGTAATATGGAGAAGACAAAATTGTTTGAAGCGCGCACAGAACCGGAAGCGCCCCTTGTTTCAAAGAGAGGAGGACGGGTTATTCACATTTCATTTGATGGTCAGAGGCGAATTGAAAGCTAAGCAGTGGTAATTAGAAAGACCCCCCGGGGAAAAATAGAGATGTCTCCTACGTTACCCGTAATATGTGGAAGCATCGACGTAATTTCATAGAGTCATCCGGTCTGAATGCTACATGAAGAACATAAGCCAGATGACGGAACGGGGAGACCTAGGATGTAGAAGATCATAACATGAGTGATTCGGCAGATTTGGATTCCTATATATCCACTATATCCACTCATGTGGTACTTCATCATACGATTCATATAAGATCCATCTGTCTAGATATCATCATATACATCTAGAAAGCCGTATGCTTTGGAAGAAGCTTGTACAGTTTGGGAAGGGGTTTTGATTGAGAAAAAAGAAGAATCTACTTCAACCGATATGCCCTTAGGCACGGCCATACATAACATAGAAATCACACTTGGAAAGGGTGGACAATTAGCTAGAGCAGCAGGCGCTGTAGCGAAACTGATTGCAAAAGAGGGCAAATCGGCCACATTAAGATTACCATCTGGGGAGGTCCGTTTGATATCCAAAAACTGCTTAGCAACAGTCGGACAAGTGGGTAATGTTGGGGTGAACCAAAAGAGTTTGGGTAGAGCCGGATCTAAGTGTTGGCTAGGTAAGCGTCCTGTAGTAAGAGGAGTAGCTATGAACCCTGTAGACCATCCCCATGGGGGCGGTGAAGGGAGAGCCCCAATTGGTAGAAAAAAACCCACAACCCCTTGGGGTTATCCTGCGCTTGGAAGAAGAAGTAGGAAAAGGAACAAATATAGTGATAGTTTTATTCTTCGTCGCCGTAAATAGGAACATTGAAGATCGAATTTTTGGAATTGGAAATAATGTGATGGGCGAACGACGGGAATTGAACCCGCGCATGGTGGATTCACAATCCACTGCCTTGATCCACTTGGCTACATCCGCCCCTTCCCTTATCTAGCTAAAGGATTTTCTCTTTTTTCCATTCATCATTATACTTCAGATTAAGATCGAGATATTGGACATAGAATGCCAATTTAAAAAATGGAAAAAAAAGGAGTAATCAGCCGTGACACGTTCACTAAAAAAAAATCCTTTTGTAGCTAATCATTTATCGGGAAGAATTGAAAAACTCAACAGGAGGGAGGAGAAAGAAATCATAGTGACTTGGTCTCGGGCATCTACCATTATACCCACAATGATTGGCCATACAATCGCTATTCATAATGGAAAGGAACATTTACCTATTTATATCACAGATCGTATGGTCGGTCACAAATTGGGAGAATTCGCACCTACTCTCACTTTCGTGAGACACGCTAGAAACGATAATAAATCTCGTCGTTAGTCGTTCTACTAAGTATTCATGTGAAAAGCCTTATCTTAATATCTTAAGAGTATTTAGACTTAAGAGTCTTTATCTTATAGTAAGAGTATAGGTATATTTCTTTCAGTATACTAATACTAATAAGACTTAGACTTTTCTGACTTATCTTATACTATACTTCACCTAGGCACTTATCATTCATTTCATTCATTGGCGGGGGAGAACTTTTATGATAAATATGAGAAAGAACGAAAATTCGGATAGAGAAGCAAAAGTTTTAGCTCAACATATATGTATGTCTGTTTTCAAAGCACGAAGAGTAATTGATCAGATTCGCGGACGCTCTTATGAGGAAACACTCATGATACTAGAACTAATGCCTTATTGGGCATCTTATCCAATCTTAAAATTAGTTTATTCTGCAGCAGCAAACGCTAGTCATAATATGGGTTTGGATGAAGCTTATTTATTTATTAGTAAAGCTGAAGTCAATAGAGGTGCTATTGTGAAAAAGTTAAGACCCCGGGCTCGAGGGCGTAGTTATCTCATAAAAAAAACCACTTGTCATATAAAGATTTTTTTAAAAGAAAAATCTAAGATTTAGATTCCTATTTAGAAAAAAACGGATGAAAAAATAAAAATAATAGAAAAATATGGGACAAAAAATAAATCCACTTGGTTTCAGACTTGGAACAACTCAAAGTCATCATTCTTTTTGGTTCGCAAAACCAAAGGATTTTTCCATGGGTCTACAAGAAGATGAAAGAATACGGAATTGTATTAAGGACTATGTAAAAAAGAATAAGAAAATATCCTCAGGTTTCGAAGGAATTGCCCGTATAGGAATTCAAAAAAGAATAGATTTAATTTATGTCATAATTTATATTGGATTTCCAAATTTATTAATAGAAGGACGAACACGGGGAGTCGAAGAATTACAGATGAATGTACAAAACGAGTTCAATTCTGTAAACCGGAGACTCAACATTGCTATCACAAGAATTGAAAAGCCCTATGGACAACCCAATATTCTTGCAGAATATATAGCTTTACAATTAAAAAATAGAGTCTCATTTCGAAAGGCAATGAAAAAAGCTATTGAATTAACTGAACAAACGGGTACAAAAGGAATTCAAGTGCAAATTGCAGGGCGTATCGACGGAAAAGAGATTGCACGTGTCGAATGGATCAGAGAAGGTAGGGTTCCCTTACAAACAATTCGCGCTAAAATCGATTACTGTTCCCATACAATTAGAACTATCTATGGAGTCTTAGGCATCAAAATTTGGATATTTGTAAACCAAGAATAAGAAAATAAGAATAATGGACCTTTCTTTATCTCGCCATTCTGCTCATCAATAGAAAAATTTTGAAACTCTTTTCTTCTTTTTCTTTTCTTAATTCGATTAAGAAAAGAAAAACGAACAATTATAATTATATAAGGTTGAATAAAAATTCGATTTTCCCTTTATTTAATTTAAATTTTAGTATAATTGCTATGCTCAGTGTGTGACTCGTTAGTTTTTTCTTTATAATTGAGATTGAAAAAAAAACAGGCTGACCTCACTATAAACTTAGTAACTATCAAAACTAAAGAAACTCAAAACTAATAACTAACTTATTGCTTCGTATTGTCGAGATCCCAAGAAACAGTCACTATATGACCGAATCTATCATATAGTTGTAGCAACTGAGATTCTTTGTCATAAAAAAGAAATCTGATTATGAATTGTGAAAAAAAAAAGGGGATGTGTAAAAATGGAAGGATGATAGAAAGAGAGAATCAAGGATCTCAATGATATATGATTTCCTTATGTATGGTTTATGAAGAATTACCCCATAAAAAGGCAATGTTATAAAGCATCAACATCAATATACAATAAGAATACAAAATATACAATTACAATAGGATAAGAAATATACTAAAAAATATACAAATAAAAAATAGAAAGAAAATATAATAAAATAAATTCAATTAAAATAATAATCTAATCAATTAATCAATATGGATAATATAGTCTATTATGTATGTAATAAAGTATGTAATAAGATAGAAAAATAGATAATAGAAATAAAATATAAATAATAGAAAATAGAGAATAATTGAATCGAGCTTCGGGTTAAGAAAAACTGAGGAGATTTACTCGGAAACAAATAACAGATTTTGTTGAAAGCTCCATTGCAGAGTTCAGGCCTAAGCATTAATAGAGAAGCTATGGGAACGAGGGAACCTGTGATTACATAGGATTTTCTTGAAAACGAATGAATCCTAATGATTCATTGGGTAGGATGGCGGAATCAACCAAGAAAAAATGGATTTCTTCTGAATGGTCATGATTTGACCCTACAAATGAAGGAGGAAAGAGTCAATATTCGCCCGCGAAACATCTCTTTATTTTTATTTTTCTTTCATTTAATTTATTTAATAATTTCATTTATTGGATGACTATTGGCGTGATTCAATATAGGTAAAGTAAAATACTTTAGAAATCTTGATAAAATAAAGAAGCATTATATCTAAATATATAAACAAACACGCCTATTTATATATAAAATATAAAGTGACCTATGTAACCAAATTCAATATAAAAAAGATTTAGTATATTCTTTCTTTTGATAGAATGAAATACATAAATACATGTGTATATGTAATATTATTGAATCGTTTCATTCGCGAGGAGCTGGATGAGAAGAAACTCTCATGTCCGGCTCTGCAGTAGAGATGGAATTCAGAAACAACCATCAACTATAACCCCAAAAGAACCAGATTTCGTAAACAACATAGAGGTAGAATGAAGGGAATATCTTGCCGAGGCAATCATATTTGTTTTGGCAGATACGCTCTTCAGGCACTTGAACCTGCTTGGATCACAGCTAGACAAATAGAAGCAGGGCGAAGAGCAATGACACGATATGCGCGTCGTGGTGGAAAGATATGGTTACGTATCTTTCCCGACAAACCTATTACTGTAAGACCTACAGAAACACGTATGGGTTCGGGCAAGGGATCCCCCGAATATTGGGTATCCGTTGTGAAACCGGGGCGAATACTTTATGAAATGAGTGGAGTATCAGAAACTGTAGCCAAAGCTGCTATGGAAATAGCTGCATGCAAAATGCCTATACGAACTCAATTTGTTATTTCAGGATAGGTAAACAAAAGTAAAAGAAGAAGGAAAGGAGTATTTAGAATGAAAAAAAAGCCACGGATTTATTTATCTCTGGACAGACAATATTTATTTTTTCCATTATCCCTTGCATTGAAATAAGATATTTCAATAAAAATGATATGATTCAACCTCAGACCTTTTTGAATGTAGCGGATAACAGTGGAGCTCAAGAATTGATGTGTATTCGAATCATAGGAACTGGTAATCACCGATATGCTCATATTGGCGATGTTATTGTTGCTGTAATCAAAGAAGCAGTGCCCAACATGCCTCTAGAAAGATCAGAAATAATTAGAGCTGTGATTGTACGCACGTGTAAAGAACTCAAACGTGACAACGGCATGATAATACGATATGATGACAATGCAGCGGTTATCATTGATCAAGAAGGAAATCCAAAAGGAACTCGAATTTTTGGTGCGATTGCTCGGGAATTGCGACAGTTGAATTTTACTAAAATAGTTTCATTAGCACCCGAAGTTTTATAGATGAAAATAGGATATATCCTATTTTCATCTATCTATTTATTTATCTATATATTATTATTCTATATATATAGATATATATAGAATAATATATATAGAATAATAATAGAATATTAAAACTGAAATAAATCCGATTAATAGATTGTGTCTCATGTATATACTTTCAATTTCTAATAATTTTCTAATAATTTCAAAAAAAGAATCCAATAAAAAATAAAACAAAAAAGAAGCATGTTGATCATATCAAAATTAGGAGGCACCAATAACTATAGTTAGTCATGGGTAGGGACATTATTGCCGATATAATAACTTCTATAAGAAATGCTGACATAGATCAAAAGAGAAGAGTTCAAATAGTATCTACTAATATCACTAAAAACATTGTTAAAATACTTTTACGAGAAGGTTTTATTGAAAACGTTCGAAAACATCAAGAAAGTCAAAAAAATTTCTTGGTTTCAACCTTACGACATAGAAAGACTAGGAAAGGGAATAAAATAATTTTAAAACGTATCAGCCGACCCGGTCTACGAATCTATTCCAACTATCAACGAATTCCTAAGATTTTAGGTGGAATGGGAATTGTAATTCTTTCTACTTCTCGAGGTATAATGACAGATCGAGAAGCTCGACTAGAAAAAATCGGAGGAGAAATCTTGTGTTATATATGGTGATTCTCCTGGGGTACCCTAATTTTCTCTCGAACTTACTATTTGTAAAATAGAGAGGAGAAGTGAATTATAGAACTCTTCCTCTATTAGTTAATACTGAAAGGGGGTTCCCTGGAATGAAAGAACAAAAATTGATTCACGAGGGTTTAATTACTGAATCACTTCCCAACGGTATGTTCCGAGTTCGATTAGATAATGAAGATCTAATTCTAGGTTATATTTCAGGGAGAATCAGGCGCAGTTTTATACGTATACTAACCGGGGATAGAGTCAAAATCGAAATGAGTCGTTATGATTCAACGAGGGGACGCATAATTTATAGACTTCGCAAAAAAGATTCGAACGATTAGATAATTCTTTTAAACATCCATCCTTTTCGTAGGGATATAATTTGAAGTTAAAAAATGCAATAAACTGATTTTTGTTTCCAAAAAAATAGACTCAGAATGAAAGTAAGGAATGATAAATATGAAAATAAGGGCTTCTGTTCGTAAAATTTGTGAGAAATGTTGCTTGATTCGTAGGCGAGGGCGAATTATAGTCATTTGTTCCAATCCGAGACATAAACAGAGACAGGGGTAATCCTTCTCAAGTTCTAAATCAAGAACTTGTTAAAAGAAAAACCCATGTACATGTAAAAAGAAAGAAGAATCAGAAATCTACAGAAAGGTACGAGGATATCCATTTCATATGAAAACAAATCCTTTCTTCTTTCTTTTTATTTTATTTTTATGAATATGATCTAATAAAATATGACAAAACCTATAGTAAAAATTGGTTTACGTAAGAATGCACGTACTGGTTCAAATAAGAATGAACGTAGAATACCAAAAGGAGTTATTCATGTTCAAGCGAGTTTCAACAATACTATTGTAACTGTTACAGATGTACGAGGTCGAGTGGTTTCTTGGGCTTCCGCAGGTACTTCTGGATTCAGAGGCACAAGAAAAGGAACACCCTATGCTGCTCAAGCCGCAGCATTTAATGCTATTCGTACGTTAGTGGATCAGGGTATGCAACGAGCAGAAGTTATGATAAAGGGTCCAGGTCTCGGAAGAGATGCGGCATTACGAGCCATTCGTAGAAATGGGATGCTATTAAGTTTCGTACGTGATGTAACACCCATGCCACATAATGGATGTCGCCCCCCTAAAAAAAGACGTGTGTAGAAATAAGAATTCGAGAGATTCCAAGAGAAATAAATGATTCAAGAATCTGATCCAATAATCATAAATAAAAGAAAAATAATAGTATGGTTCGAGAAGAAGTAGCAGGATCCACTCGAACACTACAGTGGAAATGTGTTGAATCAAGAGTAGACAGCACGCGTCTTTGTTATGGTCGTTTCATCCTGTCCCCGCTTATGAAAGGTCAAGCCGATACTATAGGCATCGCTATGCGAAGGGCTTTACTTGGAGAAATAGAAGGAACATGTATCACACGTGCAACATCTGATAATGTGCTGCATGAATATTCTACGATAGCAGGTATTGAAGAATCAGTACATGAGATTTTAATAAATTTGAAAGAGATTGTATTAAGAAGTAATCTCTATGGAGTTAGGGACGCATCCATTTGCGTCAGGGGTCCAAAATACATAACAGCTCAAGATATCATCTCACCACCTTCTGTACAAATAGTTGACACGACACAGTATATAGCTAATCTGACAAAACCGATTGATTTTTGTATTGAATTACAAATCAAGAGAGATCGCGGATATCGTATGAAATCCACAAATGACTCTCACGATGGAAGTTATCCTATAGATATTGCATCTATGCCTGTTCGAAATGCGAATCATAGTATTCATTCTTATGGGAATGGGAATGAAAAACAAGAGATACTCTTTCTAGAAATATGGACGAATGGAAGTTTAACTCCTAAAGAAGCACTTTATGAAGCTTCTCGTAATTTGATTGATTTATTGATTCCTTTTCTACATGCAGAGGAAGAGGACATGGATTTTGAGGAAAATGAAAACAGATGGAATCTACCCCCTTTTTCCTTTCAAGACATATTCACTAATCTCAAGAAAAACAAAAAAGGAATTCCATTGACATGTATTTTTATTGACCAATCAGAATTGTCTTCCAGGACCTATAATTGTCTCAAAAGGTCCAATATACATACATTATTGGACCTTTTGAGTCACAGTCAAGAAGATCTTATGAAAATGGAATATTTTCGCATAGAAGATGTAAAACAGATATTGGGCACTCTACAGAAGCATTTTGCAATCAATTTACCTAAGAAAAAGTTTTCATTTTAAATCCATTTTGGATTTTTTGATTTTTGAGAAATAAAAAAGAATAGAATTAGTTTTTAATCTCCGACACGGTCCATATATTTGCAGAATAGATCATAATAAGATTGATGTATCTAAGGAAGATCCAGAAGGGGATCTTCCTTAGATACCTATGTCGTGTTATTTAACGGTTGAATCAATTTGAAAAAGACCTAAAGTTAGGGATTTCTCAATAGGTAAAGTTGCTCCAATACCTAACCAAAGAGCTACTGCGGTACCGATCAAAAAGACTGTTGTAGCTACTGGACGACGAAATGGATTTTGGAATTTATTGACATTCTCCAAAAAGGGTACTGTCAATAACCCTATTGGTACTGAAACCATTAAAAGAACACCCAATAACTTATTGGGTACTGTGCGAAGTATTTGAAATACGGAAAAGAAGTACCATTCGGGTAATATTTCCAACGGAGTTGCAAATGGATCCGCCGGTTCACCGATCATTGACGGTTCTAGAACTGCTAAGCCCACACTACATGCAATAGTGCCTAGAATTACTACTGGAAAGATATATAAAAGATCATTGGGCCATGCAGGTTCTCCATAATAATTATGTCCCATCCCTTTAGCCAATTTAGCTCTTAATACAGGATCATTCAAATCAGGTTTCTTTGTTATTTGGATAGGTTAATTCTTGTGAATCCATCCCCCAAAGGAACCGGACATGATAATTTTTTATCATCCGGCTCGAGCAAAAATAAAAAGAATCACAGAAATAGATCCATAGAAGATCTATATTTCATACATATCTACATATATAATTATAATGTAGAATGACTCTATTTAAGAAAAGATTTATCAAATTCCATTTTCCCGAGTTTCATTCATTGCAAAGAATTTAGTTCTGGCAACAAGGAAATGCTCAATATCCAAGTCGGCTTACAATTTTGATCATGATCAAGTGCTTTTTGGATTGTCTCATGTCTTTGGTTGGTATTTATCCCCACAACATCTCGATTGTATTACATACAAAAATACAAAGTTTTTACTTGTTACTAATAAAGTCTAGCCCCTGTTCTTCTTTAGATCCCTTATTTAACTCCGATAGTATCATAGATCAGGGTCGATGCAGAGGGAATGAATGCATCTATATACTATAAAAAGCTTACTAAGATTACTATCAAATTAATATGAAATACTAATACTATCAATTAATTATAATAAATTGACTAAAAAAAAAGAAAAATCAAACAAAGTGAATAAATAGAACATTGGGTTATTCCACATCACTTATTCTAGGGATCTTACGGAGCCTGTTCATGCATGACATGATTCGGGTATGATCATAGAAAATATTCTCTTCAAACGAACCAGCCTATCCTATGCTACATAAAGGGACTGACGTGATTGTTGGATGCGGAGACACATCGGGTTGTGAATTCCAACGTGGCGGATAAAATCATATATCTGCATGGACCAATCAATAGTTCAAGTCACACACTCCCATAATCTATCCTCTTTTTGGAAAATATACTTCAACTATTCTATTCAGAGTTGAATAGAAGTATCCAAATAACATGCCTTATTTTTAATTTTTAAATAATCCATATTTGTAGCAATGAAAGACTCTTGTTCTTTCCCGATATAATAAATTAGAAATATCTAGGATCTGCTTTCTCTATAAAGGACCCGAAATACCTTGCTTACGTATCATTGGAAAGTGCATTAACATAAATACGGCAGTAAGAAGAGGCAATACAAAAGTATGTAAACTATAAAAACGAGTCAAAGTGGACTGGCCCACACTAGCACTTCCACGTAATAATTCTACCAAAGGCGATCCTATTATAGGAATAGCTTCAGGCACGCCTGTTACAATTTTTACTGCCCAATAGCCAATTTGGTCCCGAGGTAAGGAATAACCAGTTACGCCAAAAGATGCGGTCAATACAGCCAGAACCACCCCTGTAACCCAAGTTAATTCGCGGGGTTTTTTAAAACCACCCGTAAGATACACACGAAATACGTGCAAGATCATCATTAGAACCATCATACTTGCTGACCATCGATGAACTGATCGAATTAACCAACCAAAGTTGGCCTCAGTCATTATGTATTGAACAGAGGAAAAAGCCTCTGTAACAGTTGGACGATAGTAAAAGGTCATAGCAAAACCCGTAGCTACTTGTACTAAAAAACAAGTAAGCGTAACCCCCCCTAGACAATAAAATATGTTGACATGAGGAGGAACATATTTACTAGTTATATCATCTGCAATCGCTTGAATCTCGAGACGTTCCTCGAACCAATCATATACTTTATTGAGATAGGTAACCCAAGAAAGACTCCCCCTCCGAGAGCCGTATATGAGAATTTCATCTCGTACGGCTCAAGCCAAAACATACAAATACTGGTTTCAACGGATATGGAATAGAGAGTTTCAAACTTCTTGTGGCTTAGCCGCTTGACTCGATTTGACCCAAAGATACGAAGTAAGAAAAATCCGGAATCTCTTTTTTGTAATGATAATGCCAATAAATACAATCTCAAGTTGGCTCATCCATCTTTCTTTATGTTAATCGTGACAGGCCTCTTGAATCTTCTCTTCCCTATCTTTTTTTTATAGGAATTTCTCTTGTTGAGACCCTATGAATAAATGGAAACCTCAGATTCATACTAGAACCACGATGATTTAAGAAAACCAAAGCTAAACTCAAAGGGTTTCTGAGTAAAAACCATTTGATCATCATTTCTTCAATGAATTTCATAACTCAACAAAATAGAGATAAAGAGGTTTCTTTCGGAAGTATGAAAGAAAAAATTGTTTGATTTAGAAAAGACCTATTTACATTTTTTTTCATCCGGTTGCGAGGTCTGAATAATAGATATGAATCATAGTTCAAATATTTCTTTTCTTGATCTATTCTATATAGTCCGTGCTCCAGAAACTAGAATAAATATCTGACGAGGTAGAATCATCTTGATAGAGATGACAGGTCCATTCTCTGTATTATCAATAGGATCAATTATAACAAGTCACACGCTCATATTCCGGAAATAAAATATCAAAACAAATAAATTTCACGATCGAACTACCAAAATGGTATATAAGTCCAAGTCTTAGGTAATCTTAAGTTGAAGTATTAAGTAAGTATAAGTAAAATAATCTTTTTTGATTGAAAAACTAGGACTTCCTAGTTTTTCTGAACTAATTCATTGAAATTCCATCCAGTAAAACAGATGAATTATAAATTTCTAAAATAATAGATAAAAATATTGCAAATAGAGCCATTGCAACTCCCATAAGTGGTGTAGTCCCCCACCCTGGAGCTACTTTTCCATATTCCGAATTCAATGGTTTCAATAAACTCCCTACGCCAGTTCGTCTTGGCCCAGATCTAGAACTACTCTCAACGGTTTTTGTAGCCATAAATCCTCTTTCATCATGGATTGAAATCTGTTGACTTTGTATACCATTCCGTTGTAGTTGTAAATAAACGACATTATCGTGATCCCTTGTGATCTTGAAATTATCGAAAAAATGGAAACAGCAACTTTAGTCGCCATCTCCATATCCGGTTTACTTGTAAGCTTTACTGGGTATGCCTTATATACCGCTTTTGGGCAACCCTCTCAAAAATTAAGAGATCCCTTCGAAGAACATGGGGACTAGTTGAAGTAATGAGCCCCCATATGAATATTGGGGGCTCATTACTTCAATGGAAATAATAAAAAATCATTTCATTTTTTTAGTTGGAACTTTAGGTGGTTCTCGAAAAAAGATAGCGAAAAAGATTATCCCTAAAGTCGAAACTAAGAGGAATGTATAAACCAATGCTTCCATAGATTCGATCGCGGTTTACAATTATAGCTTCCACACCTATTCATTTTGGATCATTTACTAATAAAGAAATTCAAAATTGAGATTTACAATTTACTATATAGTATGTATATCTACTATATATAGATATAGTCATATCTTATTACTATGAGATTCTATTCTATTTAGTATTTATTTATTCTATTTCTTCTATATTTATATTGTATTATTATTATTCTTATTCGATTTCGAATGTTTCTATATTTTTCTACATAGTCTAATAGAATAAAAATAGAGAAAGAAAATAGAAAATAAATATTAAATAAAATATTAAATATTGAATATGAAATAGATAATAGATTCAATTAATATAGAAAATATAAATTAACAAATTAGAAATACTATTACTATATAACTATATATAAATAGAATATATATATAAATAGAATATATATATATAAATCGAAATTTAGATACTCTAAATACTAAAAATACTAGAATAAAATAAAGAAAAATAGAGGTAAAAGACGGCAAAGGAATTTTATATCAGACTACTTGTCTCCTTGTAGTTGGATCTCCAAGTTTTTGGAATGCTCCAAATTCCACTTGAGCATCCAAATCTGGATCAATACCGGCAAAAACATCTCTGAACAAGGTTCTGGCGCCGTGCCAAATGTGTCCGAAAAAAAAGAGCAAAGCAAACGTAGCATGCCCAAAAGTGAACCAACCCCTTGGACTGCTACGAAAAACACCATCGGATTTCAAGGTAGCCCGGTCTAATTCAAAAATCTCACCTAATTGGGCACGTCTAGCATATTTTTTCACAGTAGCAGGATCACTATAAATGACTCCGTTGAGTTCGCCACCATAGAATTCAACAGTTACCCCTACTTGTTCAACACTATACTTGGATTCTGCCCTTCTAAAAGGAACATCGGCCCTTACAATTCCGTCTCCATCTACCAAAACTACCGGAAATGTTTCAAAAAAGGTAGGCATACGACGTACAAAGAGTTCGCGCCCTTCTTTATCTCTAAATATGGGGTGCCCTAACCACCCAACAGCTATTCCATCTCCGTTATCCATTGAGCCTGCTCTGAATAATCCCCCTTTTGCCGGATTATTACCAATGTAATCGTAAAAAGCTAATTTTTCGGGAATTTTAGACCAAGCTTCCGATAAGCTCATATTTTCGGCTAGTCCGGCCCCAACTCTTCGATATATTTCTTGCTGGAAGTAACCCTGATCCCACTGATAACGAGTGGGACCAAATAATTCGATTGGGGTAGTTGCTGAACCATACCACATAGTTCCAGCAACAACGAAAGCTGCAAAAAAGACAGCAGCAATGCTACTGGAAAGCACAGTTTCAATATTACCCATGCGTAATCCTTTGTATAGACGTTGAGGCGGACGGACACTAAGATGGAATAGACCCGCTAATATGCCCAATGTACCTGCTGCAATATGATGAGAAGCTATTCCCCCTGGAACAAAAGGATCAAAACCTTCCGCACCCCACGCTGGATTTACAGATTGTACTTTTCCAGTTAGTCCATAAGGATCAGATACCCATATTCCAGGACCATATAAGCCTGTTACATGAAATGCACCAAAGCCAAAGCAAGCGACTCCTGAGAGAAATAAATGAATTCCAAAGATCTTGGGCAAATCCAAAGAAGGTTTTCCCGTACGTTCATCACAGAATATTTCTAGGTCCCAATACACCCAATGCCAGATAGCTGCCAAGAAGCACAAGCCAGAAAACAAAATATGTGCCCCTGCCACGCCTTCATAACTCCAAATGCCCGGATTCGTTATAGTTCCTCCCGAGATACTCCAACCCCCCCACGAATTGGTTATTCCTAAACGAGTCATGAAGGGTATAACGAACATGCCTTGTCTCCACATTGGATCAAGAACAGGGTCAGAGGGATCAAAAACCGCTAATTCATATAGAGCCATCGAGCCGGCCCAACCAGAAACTAGAGCTGTATGCATTATATGAACAGAAAGTAATCGACCGGGATCATTTAATACAACAGTATGAACACGATACCAAGGTAAACCCATGTAAATACCCCTTTCTGAAAAAGAAATAGACATTATGTAACTTTATCGCATTGGAAAAGACTAGATCGAACATTTCACCTGTTCGGTAGATTTTGTATAGGAAAGGATTAATATTTATTTGTATTCCCTTCTTTTCTTTTTAATGAAATAGAATAGAAAGGATTTGAAATAGAAAGATAAGGAAACAATTCTATTTATATTTAGAAGAACAAAGAGAAACAGATCTTATTCTATACCCGATAAGTACCAATACGCAATGGGGGTATTTTGAGGGAAAAAATGTATAGATACTTTTTTATAATTCGAAATCATTCGAACAATCGGCTGATCCGATCGATCCCGTTCGTTAAAATCTTTCTTTATTCATTCTGTCTTCCTCTATGAACCTTCCAGTCCTATATATAAAGTGTATATCTATATACTAAATATTCTAAATTAGTATCTAGATAATAATATTCAGTTAGATTTTCTATAATTTTATATATTTTATATAATAATAATAGAAATAATATATATAATATTAAGAAATATAAGAAGATTCTAGATTATAGAATCTAAGATTCTAAATAGAAAGAAGATTAAAAGATCTAAAAATAGAATATATAGGATATATTAGATTAGAATAGAGAAATACTACTAATACTAATATTATATATATATATAATATCTAAATATAAGATATAAAAATAGAAAATAAAGAGAAAAAATGATGAAGACAATAAAACCATTGTTACGTTTCCATATTAAAGTAAATTATAGTACTTCATTTTTTTCTTTATCTTAATGCCCATTGGTGTTCCAAGAGTACCTTTTCGGATTCCTGGAGAGGAAGATGCAGCTTGGATTGACGTATAGTGCGACTTGTCAGACATATTGGTCATATGGCATTCCCCCGTTATCTCCCCCGATCGAGTATTCTTTGTTTCGCCCAATCCAATAAATATATATTCTATTCAATATTGTATTGATTGAACCATCAATAATTCGGAGCGTGAAGCACAATAATTCCTATTGGGGATCAATATTATCAATGAAAATAATTGATGGTTTACTTGGACTGATAAAATAAAGTATCCAGGCTCCGTTCAGAGAATACCAAATTGGAAATGGTAAGAGTAAAAGTAATAGAATGGGAGTGTATATTGTATATATAGTATTAGGTATTAGTATTCTAAATAAGAGATATTCAATAAAGAATATAAAAATAAAATAATAATTTAATTAAATTATTACTAAATTATGAGATTCATTAGTAATTAAATAGAATAGAATATAACTTACTATAATAGAACTATAATAGAATCTATTATGTAGAATATATGATGATTACACGATTACCACTGACTATTCTTAGACTTATTATAGGGATAATCTAAAACTACCTACCAATGGAGTAGTATGATGAATACATCGAATCTTTTTGGGAAAGGTATGAAACAATTAAAAAACAAAGAAGTGGTACTGGAATCATTTGACCTATATGTGCAAATGAAATTCGGGCAAATCTTCCCCCGGAGTAGAACAAGAACCTAAAAGAATTTAAAGGGCCCATTCAGGAACAAGAAAATTACATCGTAATTTGAATTTCGATGAAACAATACATCAATGAGAAGTTAGTTCAATAAGTTCATAAAATTCTTTTTTCTTTTTTACATTATAGAATATAGGGAAGGGGAAGGAGGGCAAAACTCATGTGAAAAAAAGAAAGAAATAGGATTGGAATCGACACATTGATTTTTTTTTTCTCAATTCTTTCGAACCGTATGCATCCAAAGGTGCACGTACGGTTCCTCAGGGATACAATTTTGCCCTAATCAACCGACTTCATCGAGAAAGATTACTTTTTTTAGGCCAACAGGTTGATAGCGAGATCTCGAATCAACTTGTTGGTCTCATGGTATATCTCAGCATAGAAGATGATACTAGGGATCTTTATTTGTTTATAAATTCTCCAGGCGGATGGGTAATACCAGGAATAGCCATTTATGATACTATGCAATTTGTGTCACCGGATGTACATACAATATGTATGGGATTAGCCGCTTCAATGGGATCTTTCATTCTGGTCGGAGGAGAAATTACCAAACGTCTAGCATTCCCTCACGCTTGGCGCCAATGAGTCTTTTTATTTGAGAAAAAAAAGAATACTATGCCTTCGCTGTATCAAATATGAATTAAATAAAGAATAAGTAATAATAGCATGGCACTTCGAGTTCGATATGAACAAACCATTATTGTTTTTTTAGAACATGAGATTTTGTATCGAGATAGTAGTATGAAAGAAGGGTTATTCCTAATTTGATTTTATGTGTCAAGCAAGAGTCAATTTTAGCGTCACAAACCATTATTCTTCCACACCAGAAGTCTCTTTCTTATTTTTATGTTATGAGAAAAAGAGTCAAAAAAATGAAAAAAAAAATAGATTTCTCCTTCTTGGATCATATCAAAAAGAAACTTTGGGATTGCTAAACCACAGACGAGATAAATATATAAAGCAACAGAACCATCATAGTATCTTTTTAACTACTACGAAAGGAAGGGTGGTAAATGGATTATTATTTGGATCGGATAGGTTCTATTTATTCTTTTCGATAGAATTTTTTCTACCGAAAAAATAAATTCCATTGCAGAGCCGTATGCAATGTACAAAAAATGCCCGTACGGTTGTTTAATTCTATTTTTTATTGTTATTCGAATTCCCCCTTACTTTAACCCAATCGTGCAATATATAGATAGAAGAACCGTTCATGATGTTATATCAATATCATCAGGGTTATGATTCACCAACCTGCTAGTTCTTTTTACGAGGCACAAGCAGGGGATTTTATCCTGGAAGCAGAAGAACTATTGAAACTTCGCGAAACTCTCACAAAAGTTTATGTACAAAGAACAGGCAACCCTTTATGGGTTATATCCGAAGATATGGAAAGGGATGTTTTTATGTCAGCAACAGAAGCCCAAGCTCATGGCATCGTTGATCTTGTAGCGGTCGAAAATAAAAATACTGGGGATTCCATATAAATATACGAATTACTTTTCAAAATTTGAATCTTCTGTGTGAATAGAAATCATTCCTAATCATCAACCATCAGGTTAAGATCGATCTAAACCAACCCGCTCTATTCTATCTAGAATGAGACTCTATAGACACGCTATGCCAACCATTAAACAACTTATTAGAAACGCAAGACAGCCAATAAGAAATGTCACGAAATCTCCCGCTCTTCGAGGATGTCCTCAGCGTCGAGGAACATGTACTAGGGTGTATGTGCGACTCGTTCAGTTCAGATCATGAGTTTTAAGAAATGAAAAAATCTTTTAGTGGAAGACGGCCGTTTAATTGACTAGTATCTAAAAATGAAGATCTATCATTTACCTAATTATGTTATAAATTTATGGTTTCTATTGGTGCAAATCCAATCATTCCGTTTGAGATGAGAAGGGATTCTCCATTGGTAACAAAGAGTTATCCATTAAGCGGAGAAAAAAGGTTATGCTCCTATTCCTTTTCTTGAAAAAACGGACTAACAGGGTCAGTTACCTAGCCAACTTTCAGAATTAAATACCGTCACTTTATGGATAGCTTCTTTGTGAAAAGGACTATTACTTTCTAATTCGAATTGAAAAATAGATGGGTAGAGCCAAAGAATGTGAACTATACAAGTTCACAATAAAATTTGATGAAATGAAAAAAGAGGCTCCGGTGTATAGAGAGGACCTCACCGTTTCAGAAGTTGCCATAGAAACGAGGGAACCCACTATTCTTTTTTCTTTAGTAGCAGCGAGATACCTCGAAGAAAGAAAAAATCGTGGTCGGGAAGGTCATAGTCGCAGAAGCCATTGGAATTTATATTTTATATATCGGAAGAATCCGTTTTGTTATTAATCGACCGGAGGAAAAGGATGACTGAAAGAAGAGAAATCAATTAGTTATTCAAGAAAGTTTCATTTGATTCAATGACCAGAGTTAAACGAGGATATACAGCTCGGAGACGTCGAAAAAAGATTCGTTTATTTGCATCAACCTTTAAAGGGGCTCATTCAAGACTTACTCGAACGACTACTCAACAAAGAATGAGAGCTCTGGTTTCCTCTCATCGAGATAGGAGCAGGAAAAAGAGAGATTTTCGTCGTTTGTGGATCACTCGGATAAATGCGGTAACTCGTGAGGATAGGCTATTCTATAGTTATAGCCTATTCATCCACAATCTGTACAAGAGACAATTGCTTCTGAATCGTAAAATACTTGCACAAATAGCCCTATCAAATAAGAATTGTTTTGATATTATTTCAAATAAAATCATCAATCAAAAATAAAAAAAAAATACAAATCAAATAAAAGAATATTAATAGAATCTATTATACAGGAAACAAGAATGATTGAAACAGGATTTCCCGGAGAATGGACTCCGGGAAGATAGAAGAAAAATAGATTCAGATTTGAGTAGTAAGAATAAACGAACATCTTTCAAGAAAAAAAGATTTCTTCCCTATTTTTCCTTTTTTATAATACAAGAATCAAATCTGGATTCTAGTTTTTTTCGAGCAAGACATTAATATGAGCTTGAGTTCCGATTGGAGTTTTGAAGAGTATATTTATTTATTTTTGGTTCTAGGACCAGTAGTTCTAGGGATCGACTCCACTCTCTCCAATTGTTTCTCATTATTACGAAAAGGTAACAAAGATAAAATACGAGCTTGTTTTATAGCAATAGTAATTAATCGTTGTTGTTTCAAGGTCAACCTATTCGTTCGTCTAGATAAGATTTTTCCTTGTTCACTAAGAAATCGACTAATTAAACTCATGTTTCTATAATCGATTCGATCCCCCGATCCAATTGGGGGTAAACGCCTACGAAAAGATCGCTTGGATTTACGAAAAGGTTGTTTGGATTTATCCATGGTTTGCTTATTCCTTGTTTGTTTATTCCTTCTAGATAAAATAAAATAGAATCCTATTTTTTTCTTATTCATTTAAGATTCGACCAAGATAGGATTTGGTTTGTATTATATATGTTAAGATGTAAAGTTCTTACTCTTCCCGCTACTTGGAAAAATAAAACACGCATTCCGTTCCATCTATTTCTTTATTTCCCCATGAATAGTATACTTTTGACAATAGCGACAAAATTTTCTCAATTCTAGTCGATTGGGTGTATTGTGTCGATTCTTTTGAGTAATATATCTAGAAATGCCCGGCGATTCTTTATTGACACCTTTTCGAACACAACAGGTACATTCCAAAATCACTATAATTCTAATATCTTTACCCTTGGTCATGAACCTCCTTTTCATTTTGGATCGACTTCACTTTAGAACTCTCTTTCTTTTCTTTTTGATCCGAACCAAAGAAAAGAAAAAAAGAATCTCTATTCTATATATCTATACTATAATTAATTAAAATTAATAAAAGTTACTAACTAAAAATGTAATTTGTAAATATTTTCTTTTTCAAATTATTAGAATTCGAATGACTTCGAAGTACTATAATCTAAAATAGAATTACTATTAATTACTATAACTATAAAGAAAAAGATTCATATTCATTAATAGAAGAATATTAAGAATATTGTAATAATTAATTAATACAATTTTTTCTAACTAGGAATTATTCCTATCCTAATCTCAGTATTTTCTTCTTTCTATGTTAGAATTTCGTGGAATCGCCCCTAGACTGGATCCACATTTCCATTTCTTTTCCCCCAAATTCTATCGTAGATTCACTGTATTTTAACTGAAGTTCGATACACTCTTTCTCTTTCTTTTTAGGATAGGAAAGAAAAAAGGAACGAAATTGGAACCATGTTACGTAGAATTGTATCTCAAATATTCTTCATTTTTTCACAGATCAATACAAGAATTCAATCAGGATGAAAAAAAGGGGAATGACAAGGCATCTGGAAATAAACGATTAATTTCTATCAATAGACCTGCTAAAGACCCAAACCATAGAGTGGTTAGCACAGGTGCCGTTGAGAGATATGTTTTTATATCTCGCATTTAAAATCCTCCTTCTTCTTTTATTTTCTATTTTTTTCTTATTTATTTTAATTCTTTATTTGTATTTTATATTGTAATACATATATAATCCTAGTTCGATATTCTAATACATAGATCATAGATAATCCGATATCTTAGTTCAAGATCATTTGTTTTTGCTTGAAATGGATTTAGAATTAGGAATTACTAACTAAAATGCATATGTACAATGACCCAGCAGATTCGATTTTGCCGCCCTCTAAAAAAAATGACAAGAACATTCTCTACCTATATAGATAATAGATAGGTAGAGCAAAAAAGAAGGATGTGGAAAATAAGACATGGATTTTCTACAATGACATTGTACAACAATTTCTTAAAGGGATGTAGCGCAGCTTGGTAGCGCGTTTGTTTTGGGTACAAAATGTCACAGGTTCGAATCCTGTCATCCCTACCTATTCTTTCTCCTATGGACAGTTACGGGGGATTTGTTGAGTAAAATCGGTAATTTTTGGACATAATCTTTCATTTTACATACTATACGTACACAAGACTCTGGGGGTAAAAAAAGACTTTAATAGTATCTACTGTTATAGGATATAAGAAAGCGCTCTTAGTTCAGTTCGGTAGAACGCGGGTCTCCAAAACCCGATGTCGTAGGTTCAAATCCTACAGAGCGTGATTCCATTTATGTTATGTCGAATTACAATGAAATAACTTACCAAAACAAAGTAGAATTGCAACTTAAATTTGACCTCCTACAAGGAGGAGGTCAATCAAAAAAGAGATGTTACTCAATCAAAGGTCCAACTGATCACCGCGCCTGTATTGTAAATATGCAGTTACAAATAATCCTGTTAAAGTAATAGGAATTAGACCTAAGACGATTCCGAATAGAAAAACTTCAATCATTTCAATTTGTTTTAGGGAATAAAAAGAGAGGTAAGATCTATCCCTAAATATTAATCTGAATTATCCGTGAATCTCAATGACCAGGGATTGGCAATTGACACGGAAAGGAACCATAGAATACCCGAAATGAAATATTCCGAGAGGCTTTGATTTTTATTTTTGTAAATTGTTTATTGAATTTCATTCATTTTAAATAAATTTTAAATAAGTCGTATCTTGTTCAAACCAATAAAGAGAGCTGGGGTTATAGTTGAAGCAGCCAGTAAAAAACCAAAATAACTAGTTAGAATAGGCATGAAAGAGCTAAATTAGATATGTTCTTTTACTACATATATGAATAAAACATTTACCTAAGTCTCAATCCAGATACGACGGTAAGAAAAACTAATTTAAAGAATTTGTTTAGTTCCAATTGAAAGTTCTTGATTCATCAGTCATTCTAGATGGACACTAAAAAAAAACCTTGACTTTTTCAAGAAATTAAAAATTAAAGAAGAACAACTTATATTACCCTTTTAGGTTCTATATTCTTTCCATATTAAAGAATCCCATCTTTGTTTTGTATTTTTGTATTGTAGTTCCATAAGGAAGTAACTCTTGGGAAGATATAATGTAACAACAGTTGCATCACGAATATGGATTGTTCCAACGATCTCTTTTTTTTCTTTTCGCAAATCTTCAAAATACTAAATAGAAATATAAAAAATAATAAAAGAATAATAAAGAATATGAAATCTAATTCTAATATATTAATTCCAATTAACCAATGAAAAATTAAATAGTAAAGAATTAAATAGATAGGGATATTAATAAATATTTCCATTTTGAATAATTACTATTTAGAATAGTAATAATAACTTCAGTTTAGAAGTTCAAAGTTAAATAGTATTAGCAGCATATTTATTCTATGAACGAACAATTACCAATTACTTGAATAAAATGAGAGGATTCAAAAAAAGAAAATATGAACTGAACCGCCAAA